AGAAGATGTTAATCGTAAGCAAGAAGATTGTTTACGAAGAAACAACAAGAAAAATTCATATTCTGATACATAAGAGTTATATAGGAATCGAGATAGTCTTTTATTTTCTTTTGAAAAAAGAAAAATGGATTTCATTGAAGTAATAAGACTATTCCAATTCGAATAATAGTTGAGAAAAAATCTCAATAAATGCAACGATGGAACATCGTGGATCCGGTATTCAAGGAGTTGAACCAGGAGTTCAAAATGGATAGGATAGGGTATTTCTATATGTGATAGATAATATAAATGCAAAAATTTGTCTTCTAAAAAGGGAAATATGGAATGAATAGATCGTAAATTTTGAAACTTTGGTATTTCTTTTTCTTCCGGACAAGATAGTTGTCCTAGCGAGAATGGGATTTCTACAACGATTGAAAACCCCTCAGATAGAATCTGAGAATAAAACTCCGAATAAAAATGATTGCTGTGATCCAACAATCGATCTTGGTGAGGATGATTAACCGAATTAATCCAAAAATTCTGCTGATACATTCGAATAATTAAACGTTTCACAAGTAGTGAACTAAATTTCTTGTTATTACAACCAAAAATTTCCGCAGGTTCGGAACCATTTAATACATAATCATGGGCAAATGCATAAATATATTCCTGAAAGAGAAGTGGGTAAACGAAGTATTGTTGACGAGATTTCTCTTTTTCTAAATACCCTTCGAATTTTTCCATTTGTATTTCTACTTGAATCAGAGAAAAAAGCATTTCTCGATTTATCAAATGATGATACATAGTGCAATATGGTCAAAACAGGGTGTTACATTTTTTTTTAAACCCTGAAAAGAAAGGGAGTCTAATCCATAGATTTTTTTCTGCTCCTTTTCTATCTAATTAGTTTATGTTTGTTCTAATTACAAAAAAGAACAAATCCTTTATTTTTGCAGGCCAATTGCTCTTTTGACTTTGGAATACAGTCTCTTTATCAATATACTGCTTCTTTTACACATTCAATTCATAACATTCCTTTGCAATCCATAATCAAGAATAATTAGGATTCCTAAAAAAAAATGAAAGGGTCCACCGATAGGAAAACCCAATCTTTCCCCGCATCAGGCACTAATCCATTTTTAACGTCTAATTAGATCGGGAAATCATTTCAATTAAGAAATTAAGCTCGTTGCTTTTTATTTTACCAGAATTAGAGCTAGGCTCTATCCATTTATTCACTAGACCCAGAAAATCAGAATTTTTTTATTCAAAAAAAAAAGAAATTGATTTTATTACGACATGCTGCTTTTTCCATTCATTACCTTTGAGGATCAGTCGTGGTCTTCTAGACTCTACCAAGAGTCCGGACGAATTTGTTGCTTCATCCAAATGTGTAAAAGATCATAGTCGCACTTAAAAGCCGAGTACTCTACCATTGAGTTAGCAACCCAGATAAAATTTAGATACGATCGAAATCAAAAAATCGATGGAATTACACCGGGGGTTCCTGCCAAAACATGGAATTAGCAGGACATCAAAAGAAAGATTTTATCACACATTAAAAACACTCAAATACCAAAATAAACAGATCGGTTTAATTTCACTAAGGTTAAAAAGGAGCGGCCCCAATCAGAATAGCAAAATTGTAATTTTTTAGCATTTAAATAGAAAAATCTTATATGAAAGTACATGCGGTGGGGGGGGTAACCCTATCATTTGAGCAAAGTGTAGACAGAAATACCTAATATGGAGTGACGATAAAGAGACCCATCTAGCTACAAATTCTACTTGTTCAATAGACCTTTGTCAATAGAAATACAATGGTGAGAAAACCAATCTGATCCAAATAAGGAAATTAAATAAGGGCTTTTGTTGGATTGGCACCACATAAATGCAGCAAAAAAAAGGACTAAAAAAGAGGCTGTGTCTAAATAGTTAAGGGATATTAATGACCCTCTCCTACTTTTTTATTCATTTAGTTCCTCAATTAACTTAAAGTTCTTTCTTTATCTTTAAAGAATTCTGCTTTCCTTAAAATATCATAAACAGTTCTTGTAGGTTGAGCACCTTTTTCAAGGAAATAGAGAATAGCAGGAACATTTAAACAAGTTTGATTCTTTATCGGATCATAAAAACCGACTTTTTGAAGATCTCTTCCTTCTCTTCGAGATCGAACATCAATTGCAACGATTCGATAGACAGCTTATTGGGATAGATGTAGATAAACAAAGCCCCCCCTAGAAACGTATAGGAGGTTTTCTCCTCATACGGCTCGAGAAAATGATTCTAATTTCTATCTATAATACAAGTAGCTAGAAATTAGACTATGACTTGCATTAATTTCCTTATAGAAGAAAAAACAAATTTCATTTATACTCATGACTCAAGTTGGTGAATTTTGACTGACAGAATTCAAAAGAGAAATCCTTCCAAATTTTTTGAGTCGTCTCTAAACTCTTTTCTTTATCTCATCTCGAACTAATTCACTTTTTTTCCTTATTCTTATCTAATTCTATTTCTATTGTTGAGATGATTGAAAATCATGTTTACTTGTTCCGGAATCCTTTATCTTTGATTTGTGAAATCCTTGGGTTTAGACATTACTTCGGGAATTCCTATTCTTTTTTCTTTCAAAAGAGTAGCAACATACCCTTTCTTTTTTTCTTATTTCCTTCAATAAAGCATGTTCCTTTTCTAGAGAAATCGAATATGAACGATTGATTCTGATAGACTTTTAATCACAAAAATTTTCCAATCTTCCAAAATTTGACTTTTCCTTATTTTAACCTTTCAATTGCTATATTAAGGATAGACTGACAAAGTTGGCCTAATTTATTAGTTTTCACTAACCCTAGATTCTTTCCCTTGATAAAAAATAAATTCTGTCTTCTCGAGCTCCATCGTGTACTATTCACTTACAAACAACCCAGCGCAAATTCGGTTCGGGACAAATAGAACAGACTATGTCGAGCCAAGAGCATTTTCATTACTATGGAAAATGGTGGATAGCAAAATCCACAATTGATCATCTCCTTCAAGTCGCACGTTGCTTTCTACCACATCGTTTTAAACGAAGTTTTACCATAACATTCCTCTAATTTCATTGCAAAGTGGTATCGAGAATTGATCCAATATGGATGGAATCATGAATAGTCATTGGTTTTGTATACTAATTCAAACTTACTATCTATGGAGAAATATGGATAAAAGAAATAAGTATTTATCGTGGAAAACTCCGCAAGGATCCAATTTATTTAAACCCATATTCTATCATATGAATGAAACATAGTTTGCAAAAGAGGAATAAAATAGTTTGCTTAAAACTTATTTTTTTTTTTATTGAATTTCCATCCTCAACAGAGAACTCCAGATGATCAATCCTGAAATGAGAAGAATCAACTCTTTTTCAACAAATAAACTATGCCGACGAAAAGATTAGCAGTTTTTTGTTAGTTATAAACTTTTCATAGTTCTTCGACTGGAATAACAGGAATAACAAAAGAAAGAAAAAATGAAGTAAAAAATTTAGTGTAAAGTAAAATCAGGGTCTTTGCTTTTACTTATAGCATTCTTTCTTTTAGGTAACAGAAAGAACTAAAAATTAAAAATAAAGATATTCAATTTGACTAGACTTGATACTTGATTTTTTTTCTGAGAAAGAAAAAGAATCCTTAGAAATGCATCTAATCTAAGAATTCATAAGAAATAATTATTCTCTTTAATAAGCTTTTGTGTCGTGCAGGGCACAATACGATTCTATCTTTCGTTTCATGAAAAAAGTCTGGGACGGAAGGATTCGAACCTCCGAATAACGGGACCAAAACCCGCTGCCTTACCACTTGGCCACGCCCCATTTCGTTTTATGCGACACTAATAAACAGTATTTTTATTATATATTATTCGTCAATCCCACCTCAATTACCTAAAAAAATCCTCAATTACCTAAAAAAATGAGGGATATTTTCTTGCTAGGATTCTAAACATAGAGATAATATAGAATCCAAAAAATCCATTGATCATTACATGGAATTCTATTAAGATATTATATGAAAGTCGAATTTCTTCCATTCTCATTTGAGAATGCGAATACAAGGAGGTATTTTGTGTTTGGGAAAGCCCGAAGAAAAAAGGATTTTGAATCCACCTTTTCTTTTCCTTTTTCCCTTAGAAAAATAACTCAATCAAAATCCAATTATCTACTCTACAAGAACGAAATGCTTGTTATGCCTAATATACTTAGTTTAACCTCTATCTGTTTTAATTCTGGTCTTTATCCGACTAGTTTTTTCTTAGCCAAATTACCCGAAGCTTATGCCATTTTCAACCCAATCGTGGATGTTATGCCTGTCATACCTGTACTCTTTTTTCTATTAGCGTTTGTTTGGCAAGCTGCTGTAAGTTTTCGATAAAATCCTTACTATTCTGTTCTGTCTGGCAAATTGAATGATGTATTCATTCCAAAAAAATGAAAAAATGTAGAAGAGCCGAGAAGTCTTATACTATGCACTTTCGATTCTCAAATTCAAATTCTTCTACATTGAATGTAGAACTCCAACAATAAATTTTGATCAGCCTTTCTACCCCCTGCACTTACGTTGAGCAGGTACCTTTAGGTACCCACACAATACTTAAAGTAATTTTGGATATTGATAAGACTGCTTATTATAAAGCAATTCTTGCAATTTTTTTGAGAATTGATTTTTGCATTTTTTAGGTGTCAAAATAAAAAAACCATGCTAGTGGATCTGTGCGGTAAGGAAAAACGGGTAATCTATTCCTTAAAAAAAAAAATCTTGGAGATTATGTAATGCTTACTCTCAAACTCTTTGTTTATACAGTAGTGATATTCTTTGTTTCCCTCTTTATCTTTGGATTCTTATCCAATGACCCAGGACGTAATCCTGGACGTGAGGAGTAAAAATCAAAAATTTTTTGGAATTTTTTTTTTTACAAATTGGATTTATTTCGTACCTTTATCTATGAGAAAATCCGGGGGTTAGGATTCCTTACAATTCGAA